CGGCCGGTCGCTTCGCGTGGATTTTCATAACCCTGCTGTGCAAAAATGGGATAGGCATTTGAAACGGGTGCCCCAGTTATTATATATATCATGAGCGATACGGAAATGGATCGAGTAATCTCTTCCTTTATCCAAGAAAAAAGGGTATTTATAGTTTGCATGGTCCAATCATTGGTATCGAAAATTTATACAATAAAATTAGGTGGGTTCTTAGTCTAGTATAGTTCCCTATCTATGATTCTGCTATGTACTAAAAGAATTTTATTGTAATGGAATAGAATATAGGAGGAATCGAATCCCTTGTATGAGTAAAAAGAATAAGTACAGTTTTGAATGTTTTGCTTATGTACAAAGTAACAACCAACCATTCTAATTGGATCAGTGAATCATTTTTCAGTCATTCATTGAATGATAAATCACTACAAGTGAGGGAGATACACGATTTAAATAACGGAAAATCAAATATTTTAAAATTGTATCTAGAATGACCGGAAAGGTAGAAACAAGACCGGATATAATTTGATCATTATGAGCAAATCCAAAATCTTTGTAGACAGATCCAATCATTAGTTCCCAACCGTGGGGCGAATGGAATCCTATACATAAATCAGTTACTAAAAGAATGGAAAAGGCTTTGATTGTGTCGCTTAAGTTATATAGAAATTCTTGAACCCAATAGTTAAGAATAACAAGTTCTTCATTACCTAGCATAGAATAACCACTTAGAATAACGAAACAGATCATATTTGTCGAGAAGTGCAAAATCGTATGGATACAATCTTCATTGTGCATCTTGATCAATTGGATCGTTTCGTTGTAGATTCCGATACGAAGCTTTTCTAGATGTGTTCCCGGGTATTCCTTTATCATTTCGTCCAAGAGTAAGAGTTCCTCTAATTCTATGAATTTTTTTAGAATACTCTTTTCTTGAATATCATTCAAAAAAATTTCGGATTGCCTAGTATCCCACCAATTAGTAACCCAAGATTCCAGACTTTTAGTAAATGAGAGAGAGATCCACCAGGGCAAAAATACTATAGATGCAAGATATAGAAGGGGAATGAATGCTTTCTTTTTTGCCATTTTTCCGTCTTTGAATTTTTAATGAACTCACCCCATTCGTTGACGCTATACGATACTAACTAATATTCCTATCAAGGATCAGTTCTATTACAAGTTATCGAGCCCACGAATCTATTCCCCGCTTTTTTTGTGTATGATTCAGCGGTTAGTACTTGAATTTATAAATAATACAGAAATGGAATAAAAAAGAATCCACTTCGAATAAAGAGATTGTTTCCAAATCTATCACTTGCTAAAATTCGAAGAGAGTGACCCCTTTCAATAAAGAAATGCATGAAAGAGCCCCTTCAAGTAACAAATATTATTCAGATTTTGAAACGAAAGAACTCTCTTTCTATCAAAATATCCAATTTTTTGAAAAAAAAAAAAAAAACGACGCATAGTCCGGGAATAATTGAGAGAATTTTCTGAAGAATATTGTGATTCTGATAAAAAAAAATGACTACCAAAACAAGACAAAAAAGCTATCGTTATAAGCATCCCAATCGTTTGGTAATTAAGAAGTACAAAAAGGGATAAAAAGAAAAATTGATTGACAAAACAAAAAAAAAAAGAGAATCTACAAGATATAATCTCTCTATTGAAAAGAAAAAAAGCATTCATTCTTTTCATTTCAGTTTCAATTCATTTTTTAAAATACTTCAATTGGTACACGCAAGAAATAAGCCAATTCAGCAGCTTTTTGCTCAAGTTCTCGTGGAGTCAAATTCTCATCAGTACGAGTCAAAGGAATAGCGCCATGGCCTCTGATTTCCATATAAAGGACACGACGAGCATAAATACCCTCTTTCACTTCTATTCTGATGGACTGGACATCTTTCATAAAGAATTGGAGGAAGATGCGACGATTTTTTCCAGGAAATCCCCAACGAAAAATACACACTATTCCTTCTTTTCTATCGAACCGATCATAACCACTACCTACATTCCACGAAATTGTGCACCACAAATAAGAGCTAATAAAGAGACCCGCAATTCCGTAGAAAGACATCACGATCCCCTGTGGAAAAAAAATGATTTGCGTAGGCGGAAATAAAGATATCAAATTTCTACCAAGATAACTGGAAATTCCAACTAATAAAAACCCTAATGAACCTAAAAAAAGGATAAAGGCCCAGCAGAAATTACTTGTTTTTCGAGACCCCGCTATAAGTTCTATCCATATATGTTCTGATCGCCAATTCATACTAGATCTAGTTGCATTTTATTGAAATTGAGAGAATAACCCAAATTAATTTGACTTTTTGTGTGTTTCCGAAATAACTCTCATCAACTAGCACTATTCTGATGTGAACTTTTATTTTAGGAGTAATTCATCGAATTGGTTAGATATAAAATAATAATATCCATTTCGCATGATTTCCTATAGATATCCACATACATATAGATATATTCACTTTACATTTAAGGCATTCGCCCCGATCCCGATTTGATTTCGTTGCAAATAGCTATAATTTATTTACTCATATATCATGTTTACACACGAATAACAATAATAGTTTCTTTATGTTCGGGGGAAACCACATCACATATTTTATTCTAAGAAATAGATATCTGTGTTATGGTCTAAGTCTAAATCTTGAAAAAAAAAAACAAAATAGATGAGATTTAGCCCCATCATATCGATATCTAAAAAATCTTGTTTTTTTGAATATGAAGAGATAAAGAAGCCATCGCAATTGCCGGCAATATTAGGCCCACGAAAGGCACAAAAAAAGAGGGTAAATTTGTCATAAAATGGATACCTGGATTTACTATTTTTACCTGTTATTGTTATATTGTTATTTATATTGTTATAAAGGTATCTTATAATCATTATTTATAATTCATATAGAATTATACTAAGCATATCTAAGTGAGTATATGTGATATAATAAAAAATATATAAATATAATAAAATAAGTGCAAGGAATGTCGAACTAAATAAATATAATTTTTCATCTTTCTACATGAAATATATATATATATGATAATCGCCTTTTTTATTATCTTGTTTTTGTCTTATAATTTGAATTTCATAAAATGGAATAAAATAAAGAAAGAGTTTCTTACAACTTCCTGAAAAATTTGTTACAATCCGATCCGGGAATAGGGAGTCTTAGTAAAACTGGGGATTCTAAAAAAATATCGAAAGATGCAAGATTCTGTACTTTTCACTTTTAAATTTTCTATATTTTAATTATATACACATAAGAAGAGAACGCGAAATTCGCTTTATTCTCCTTGCCTAATTTTAATTTAGCGGAAGAAGGAATGCATTCTTTTTTTTTTTGATAGAGGTTTTTACTGATTAGTAATCGGGAATGTCGGTAAAAAAAAAATGATCCGCATAATTATTTTTACAATTAAATCTTATGTCATCAAATGCTACCAAGCCAAAATCCGTAGAATGGATTTTGGCTTTGATTTCTATAAACTAAATAACTACTCGTTTTATAAAAAAAAAATAATAATTTATATTTTGATTAATTAATATATTTTTTTTATTAAGGATCCGCTTGATTGAATTTTGATTCAGAGAAAAGAAAGCGTGGAGCTGAAATAACTCACTCAGAACGTCTTTTAAAAGATTACGTGGTACGATTAGGTCGAATTGGCCCTTATGGAATAAATATTCAGCCGTTTGTGAGCCCTCAGGTACTGTCGTATTCAATGTTTGTTCAATTACTCTTTTACCCGCAAATGCAATGTAGGCATTGGGTTCGGCAATAATGATATCGCCCAACATACCAAAACTGGCTGTCACCCCACCAGTAGTAGGAGATGTAAGGATTGATACATAGAATAACTTTTTCTTTGATTGATAATCATATAAAGCGGAAGCTATTTTAGCCATTTGCATCAAGCTCAAACTTCCTTCTTGCATGCGTGCTCCTCCGGAAGCACACACTAGAATAAGAGGCAAAAACTGATTGGTAGCATATTCGATCAAACGAGTGATCTTCTCGCCAACTACGGAACCCATACTACCCCCCATAAACTGAAAATCCATAACCCCAATTGCTATGGGAATACCGTTTAGTTGACCTATGCCTGTTTGAACAGCCTCAGTTAATCCTGTTTTTCTTTGATAAGAATCAATACGCTCTTTGTAAGATTCCTCTTCCAACGGAAATTCAATGGTATCCACAGAGACCATATCTTCATCCATAGGAACCCAAGTACCCGGATCAATCAAAAGTTCTATTCTATCTGAACTACTCATTTTCAAATGATGTCCACAGTGTTCGCAAATATTCATTTTTGATTTCAAAAATTTCTTATAATTTAATCCATAACAATTTTCGCATTGAACCCATAAATGCCTATATTTTTGAGTAAAATCTAGATCATTAGAATTTTCCGTTTCTGTTATAGTTAACTCACTACCAGCCGGACTCGTTTTTATACTTGAACTCTGGGTTTCACTACTATTTCTGCTTTCATCAAAAATGTAACTAGAAATGTAATTGTCATTGTAATTGACAATACCACTTAAAATGTAACTATCAATACAAATTTGAGAACGAAAATAGCTGTCAATACAGCTAGTAATGTGTTTATTCCAACTATATTTAGTATCATATATGTAAGGATCATAGTGGGGATCATCACTATTAGATACACTATTTAGATAACAAAAATTCCGAGAATTAGAAAAAGAGCTTTCTAGTTCACTTAGAAAAGAATGAGCATTGTCAATCTCAAAAATTTGATTTTCAATATCAAAACATATGAAATAACTGTCCCTATTATTATCCCTAACTAAAAAAGTATCATCAGGTACGAAATTATGAATGTCTCTAACGCCGACTAAATGATCAACATTACTGTAACTAGAATTGTCACTATCACTCCCACTAAGAGTGTTTTTATCTATATCATTTCTAATCGGGTCTTCACTTACACTGGTATTTTCAATAGAACCAAGGCTGCCC